AATTTGTTTCTTCCTTGCTATTAGTTTATTAATAAGTAGTTGAATCTAAATCATGAATTGTCGGATGACTCATTACTCAGATAAAGAAATCTTTTTTTTTTCTTTTTTGTGGGTATTAAATACTTGTGTATTAAATACTATAGTATCAACTATTGTTATTTTCCTTTTATACCCTGACGGGTTGAAGCAAAAAGGGAACTTTTACGATTTTTTTTCTATTTTCTTTGATATCTATATGTATATGCCCTTATGTATCTGTAAAAAAAAAAAAAGCAAATTTCTTATTTTCTTATTTATATTTAATTCAATACAATATTTAACTAAAATAATAGGAAACTGTAAATGAGAGTTTCTTTCTCACATACACCTTCGATCACATTACATTGTCATCTCGTATGCATCAATATGGAAATATTTGATTGATATCTGAAGCCATTCTTATGATTCGATTTTGGTTTATTTTTAATACAATTTTATTCTTATACAAATAGAATTTAGGATCTTGTTATGTTCTCGAATCAAAAAAAGATATTGAAACGCCCTTTTAGTTATTACTTTGAAATAAGACTTTCTTTCTCTAGGCAGGAACGCAATATATTTCCTATGAAATATATAGAAACAAGAAGATTCAATAAGAGATATCGACGGATTTCCTAATACAAAAATATGAAATAAATCAAATCTACTATTTCCATTTTATCTCTATCGAATTTGAATATCAGAATAGTGGATATAGTCATGATTCGATGGGTTAGGTCCACTTACTTTTTCTTTTTGATTTGTTGATTTCGAATCTATCGAAAAATGGAAAAAAAGAATATATATTTGGCGATTCAAGAGACGACTTATCATTATTCATTGTATTATAATATAAATATAAAAATGTTCAATTTTCTTTTTTTCAATTACTCGCTAACTTTATTATTAGTTCTTATTAGAATGAAATTTATTAGAATGAAATTAACAAAATTAGAAATTCAATTATACACTTTCGAATGAAACTTTTACTATTAGAAAGTAAAGAACGTAAAAGCCCCTTATCGGATTTGAACCGATGACTTACGCCTTACCATGGCGTTACTCTACCACTGAGTTAAAAGGGCCGTCTTGGTTTAATTCCTGACTGATTCGATAGGTAAATAAAATCTATCTATATATTATATATATATACAATAGACGCATAGTGGTTAGTAGCTCATTTCGGAACTAGAAACGAGAATTTGAATTTACTTCAAATTTACTTAACGGAGTATTTTTTGCTTTTTTAATATTGGATTTGATAAATATCCATGCAATTAATTATTTTATTTGAAATTGCCTACCACATCAAAATCGAACGAAATTCATTTGATTTATACATGTACTTAGCAATTTGACATAGACCCAAGATATTTTCTCTTGACATGTGATGAAGAGATACGGATTATCCTCTGAACAATAATTTTCTAAAAAAAAAAAAGCAAATTTTTGATAACTTAACTTATAAATCCACCTTTCTTCCCTAATTTAGAAGATGGATTCTGGCTGACTTTCTTGGATTAGTGTTAGACAGGGATACTACTATTTCTTAACAATGAGATGAGGCAATCTATGAAGGAAAGTAAAAAAAAACGAAACTTAACCCTCTTTTTTTATGTCAGACCAATCACTTCTTGAAAAGATTCTGTACTAGACGGTTTTTAGATTTTTTTTTATTTAATATTTCCACTTCAAATAGAAAAAGAAAATATATCGATTTTTTATAGAATTATGATTAGAATATGAATACAAATGAAAAATAAAAAAATGATATAGAATTCTATAGAAAAAAGAAAAAACCTTATAAGCTAGTCATACCATTTGATTATATTGACAATTTTTAAAAACTGAGCATACTATGATCATAGTATGATGGCGGTTGAGCAAGTATGCCCCCATCGTCTAGTGGTTCAGGACATCTCTCTTTCAAGGAGGCAGCGGGGATTCGACTTCCCCTGGGGGTAGGGTACTACGAAAGGAAGTTGATCATGGATTATCCATAAAGTTAGAATAGATTCTTCCTGGGTCGATGCCCGAGCGGTTAATGGGGACGGACTGTAAATTCGTTGGCAATATGTCTACGCTGGTTCAAATCCAGCTCGGCCCAATAATTCGCTGTCTACATAATAAGAATCCTTTTTGTTTTGCATAAATGACAGAGAAGGGTAAGACAAAAAGGTCAAATTTCAGGGTATAGTTCGACTTTACTTTTGTCTTTATTTCTTGGGTTTAGTTACTTTATTTCTTGTGTTTAGTTACTTTTTTGTTTTCATAAAAAATGCCGATCTTGATCTTGCTAAGGATTCCGATATGGATCCTTTAAATATAAACTTTAATGAACAGAGTCGAGAAAATAATCTAAAAAAAAAATATATAGATTATCAATCGATTTGATAATAATGCAAGGATTACCCAGTAATCCGTCTTGCTCTCACTAACGTGATATCCATATAGATTTCAATATATCACTTGTGACTTTCTTTCTTACAAAACAACAATTTGAATCTAAAATTGAAATCATTAAAATGAAATAATAAGAAGGAATATGTAAGCTACCCACTTGATTTCCATGGGATTGTAGTTCAATTGGTCAGAGCACCGCCCTGTCAAGGCGGAAGCTGCGGGTTCGAGCCCCGTCAGTCCCGGCGGATTCAATACATCAATTCCCCTTTTTGTTTCTGGGCAAGAGGATGAAAATGGTTTCATTTCTCTTTTTTTTTTTCTTTTTTCATAAAGCAAAAGAAAGGGTCGACTATTTGAATTATTTTAACTAGGGTAGAGAGACATATGTAAATTAATTATAATTATTGAGAGCATTCAACACTTCAAGAAAGAGATACTGTATGGGGTTTCCGCTTTTTGTCAACTGATCTCCCATTAATTCGTGTAGGAAAATGGAATAGGATAGCGTATAATACATTTGACAAGAGTACCTATATATATTTTTCTTTCTATGAAATCAAGGAATTTGAAATAGTTCGACTCCAACCAAGGAAAGAGGATATTTAAAAAATAAAGATAAAATGTGTCTTCCCTAATGAATATGCTCTTTTTAAAGATTAGAGTAGAGTAGATGTCGAAGAAAAAACTCGTAAGAAAAATTAACGAGTTCATTTTTTGGAATATTTGCGTTTTTTTTACTGGGACTCGTCTTTGTCACATTCCCTTTCTTTGTTTTCAAAAAAGATGATAGACCCTTTCAAATTTTTTTTAATTTCAAATTGAACTTCGTACTTATTTTCTCTATTTTATTTCTATTGTTTATTTAAGGTTCTTTAGAAACTCGTTTTTGTAAAGAATCGAAGTAGAAAAGGTTTTTTTATGATACTTCATCAGATGATTGTACAAAGAAAGTAAACTTCTAGGTTGTAGCAAAGAAAGCCGGGAAAAAGGATCATAAATAAATATTTTTTGATTGGATCAGGAATCTCATTATGTATTCGGTGTGGATAAAAGATCTTCCTATGTTATACTATTAAATTCTTGACGATGAATCGATTTTATAGCTCCGATATTGTTATTCATGATATTTCTTTCATTCGATATCATCGAAATCTAATTCATCTGAATGAGTTTACAAGCGAAAGATTTCTCATCTCTATGGGATTAAATCCCGAGATATTCCAAAGAAAAAAAATAATAAACGATTAAATTATGGAAGTCAATATTCTTGCATTTATTGCTACTGCACTCTTCATTCTCGTTCCTACTGCTTTTTTGCTTATAATTTACGTAAAAACAGTTAGTCAAAATGATTAATTTGAATACAATTTTACTATCAATGAAAAAAAAAGATTTCAATTTCTCGTCTTAAATGAAAGGAATGCATTAGACTCAGTAGTAGTATCCTAAGGGGCCCGCTAGTATGGTAGAAAGAGATCTCTTTCTACCATACTAGCCATTATGGTTATTGTAATGTATAAAGATACAAGTGAAATATCTTAATATAAAGGAATCCACCTATATCTCTCTTTTTCTTTATAAACGTCAATATAAATTAAATAGAATATGAAATGTATGTACATACTTTCTCAATTTCATTTGTTTGTTTGATCCATTTAATACAGATAATCCCAATTCGATGGAAGCTTCTTCAGATTTCGAAAGGGGTTACCCCATGAATGGGTAACCGTGTAAACCCTGATATAAAAATAGAAAATGAGTCAATAAAACAAAACATAAATCCAATTTCTAAAAAAAAATCTTCAAAAATATTGCCGAACGGTCTAGAAAACTAAAACAATTGATACAGGTTGATAGAGTTTGATTAGTACCGCAATTTGAAGTATTTCTAGAGTCCACTTCTTCCCCACACTACGAGAGAGAGGGAAAATGTAAAAACGACCATTAAAGCAGCCCATGCGAGACTTACTATATCCATGTGAATTCTGTCCCCTATTTCTATGAATATGAAGAAACTATTCCATTATTGTTCACTAATAATAGTGAAATCCCTGGTGCAGAGTCAAAAAAAGGGAGAGGTATTGGGTCACCATTGATGAACTACTCCAAAAAATCCACTTATCTTATAATGAGTTATTCTTATTATAGAATTTCTAGTAGAATCGACAAGATGTAAACACAAGCAAACAGACACTTTTTGAAGTATCCAAGGAATCTGACTCACATGTAGAAAGAATAAGACTTTTTCTTTCGTTTATCGTTTTTTATTTTTGGAAGTAAAATGAAAGGCAATTCTTCATCTAATCTAATATTTATTGAATGTCTGAACATTCCGAGACTTTCATGAGTCTGTATCCAAAGTATCTTAGGTCCTTTCCAAAACTATTAATTTAATTCCTTCTCTGGCTATCCAATCTAATTGAAGATTCAGTAAGTGGAACTAAATTAGTAGTGGCAAGTAAAGATTTACGGATTTCCCTCTACTACTTTAAGTTTTCCTTGAATCTGATAGGCAAAACTTTAGGTTAGAGAATAGAACCTCGAGAGCCAGGGGCTTAGAATAACGAAAAGAAAGTATCAAGAGTCTTTTCCTACGTTTGTTATAATAGGGGATTAAAAGTCTGTTGTTGAGGCGGCACCCGGATTTGAACTGGGGAAAAAGGATTTGCAGTCCCCCGCCTTACCACTCGGCCATGCCGCCAAAACGATAGAAACTAGATTCCAATTTTCTTTTTTTTTTTTTGAACTCGGAAAAAAAAATATATATAGATTTTCAGTCACAAAATATAGAATCCAGTACAAACCAGAACCATTAACTATATGACTGTAAATTCATGACCAGTTTTGAATTAAAATCTACTTTTATTTCTAATAATATTAAGAAAATCATTAGAAATGGATTTATAACTAATCCATATTGAGTTTTTTCAATTAAAAAGAAATCTTCTTCAATTTCAATTATAACAGTAATTATGAGTATATGTAAACCCCAGAATCAGAACATACGTTACGTTGTGTTATAGAGCTATAGCTCTATAATGGGGTATTTTATCTCTCTAGGGATGCTTTTGAGGAGTAATTCTCAATAAATTTTTATATTTCCATTTTTCATTGAATACCTTGAAGAGAAAATTTCCTTTTTGATAGAGCACAGCATATGCTGTCCCAAATAGAACTGTACCACAATAAAAGAAGAAAAAGAGACATTTATATCTGTGCATTCTTTTTTATTTTAATAATAAAAAAAATGACTAAATAAAAAAACACAAGTTTTCTTACCTACTTCAATTCAATGATATTCTAACGATTCTATTCAAAATAGGTAAAAATAAATCTCTTTTCTGCAAATCTTTTTTTGAAAAATGAAATAAAAATACATGAAAAAGTAAAGTGGTTAAAAAAAAAGTTTTCTATTTATTATATGTTTATCGGCTCGAACAGATCCAATGATGAATACATTTTTTTATGGTATGCAATCGAATTGGAATATGTAATATCATAGGTGAAAATGAAATTACTTTTTTTTTAGTCTTTACAAAACTCCATAAGTTCCAGTGGTATTTCTCAATTCTATTCCATTTGGATCTATTTCTTATAAAAAATTCTAATTGAATCTAGTCTCCGTTCATACGTATTTCATACATTCCATATATCTTGGAGTTGGATAAAATTTCATGTGATTCAGTAAACAGAATAGAAATTCCATTATTGCTAGATCGAATTCTATGGATATGATTCGGTGAAGAATGAGAGATGGGATGGGATTTTTTCAATAAACGGATAAATGGGAAATTCAAAAAAGATGCTCGGGGATGGAAAAGAGGGAACATCTACAATACCCGGATTTAATCAGATACAATTTGAAGGGTTTTATCGGTTTATTGATCAGGGTTTAATAGAAGAACTTTCTAAGTTTCCAAAAATTGAAGATATAGATCACGAAATTGAATTTCAATTATTTGTGGAAACATATCAATTGGTAGAACCTCTGATAAAAGAACGAGATGCTGTCTATGAATCACTTACATATTCTTCTGAATTATATGTATCCGCGGGATTAATTTGGAAAACCAGTAGGAATATGCAAGAACAAAGAATTTTTATTGGAAACATTCCTTTAATGAATTCCCTTGGAACTTCTATAGTAAATGGAATATATAGAATTGTGATCAATCAAATATTGCAAAGTCCTGGTATCTATTACCAGTCAGAATTGGATCATAACGGGATTTCGGTCTATACCGGCACCATAATATCAGATTGGGGAGGCAGGTTAGAATTAGAGATTGATAAAAAAGCAAGAATATGGGCTCGGGTGAGTAGGAAACAGAAAATATCTATTCTAGTTCTATCATCAGCTATGGGTTCGAATCTACGAGAAATTCTAGAGAATGTTTGCTACCCTGAAATTTTCTTATCTTTCTTGACCGATAAGGAGAAAAAAAAAATTGGGTCAAAAGAAAATGCTATTTTGGAGTTTTATCAACAATTTTCTTGTGTAGGTGGGGATCCAATATTTTCTGAATCCTTATGTAAGGAATTACAAAAAAAATTCTTTCACCAAAGGTGTGAATTAGGCAGGATTGGTCGCCGAAATATTAATTGGAGACTTAATCTTAATATACCTCAGAACAATATATTTTTGTTACCACGAGATATATTAGCAGCTGCCGATCATTTGATTGGGATGAAATTTGGAATGGGTACACTTGATGATATGAATCATTTGAAAAATAAACGTATTCGCTCTGTAGCGGATCTTTTACAAGACCAGCTCGGGTTGGCTCTGGCTCGTTTAGAAAATGTAGTTAAGGGAACTATCTCCGGAGCAATTAGGCATAAATTGATACCTACTCCCCAGAATTTGGTAACTTCAACTCCTTTAACAACTACTTATGAATCCTTTTTCGGATTACACCCATTATCTCAAGTTTTGGATCGAACTAATCCATTGACACAAATCGTTCATGGGAGAAAATTGAGTTATTTGGGCCCTGGCGGATTAACAGGGCGAACTGCTAATTTTCGGATACGAGATATCCATCCTAGTCACTATGGGCGTATTTGTCCCATTGACAC